AAGGAATTCCTATTGATCCAACAAATAAAGTAAATAGTACCAATACAAGCAGAGGGGATAGCATAGTATTGTCCGATTCGTGAGGATACGTGTAAGTATATTTATTTACAAAGTAAGTACTAAAGTATCGCATTTTATTTCTTACATTATGATCAATTTGATATGTATCCTTTGAAAAAAAGGAGACCTTATTATTCATTGTTGATATATTATTCATTGTTGATAAAAATAAATTTCTATTGACCACTTCGGGTGCTTCTTTTCCCCATAGAGATATTGAAAAAAACGAGCTATTTTTATTGCTACTGTAATTTTTAAAATGAGCATGCAAATAACCATCAAAAGTAAGTAAATACATCCGAAACATATAAAATGCAGTTAATCCTGCTGCGAAACAAGCTATTATGGCGAAAATAGGTGAATACAACCAACAATCATTAAGAATTTCATCTTTGGACCAAAAACAAGCAAGAGGTGGAATACCACAAAGAGAAAGTGTACCTAATAAAAAAGTGGTTCTTGTAATTGGAAGATATCTTGTTAAACCGCCCATAAGAACCATATTCTGACTTTTATCTGGGGAATATCCAACAATGGGTTCCATTGAATGAATAATGGATCCAGATCCCAAAAACAATAAAGCTTTAGAATAGGCATGAGTGATCAAATGGAATAAAGCAGCCCGGTAAGAACCTATCCCTAGAGCTAACATAATATAACCCAATTGAGACATTGTAGAATAAGCTAAACCTCTTTTAATGTCTCTTTGAGCAAGAGCCAAAGTAGCTCCTAATAGTACGGTTATTGCCCCTATTAAAGAAATAAGATTCATTATGTAAGGTATGATTATAAAAAGAGGAAGAAGCCGGGCTACAAGAAAAATTCCGGCTGCTACCATAGTAGCAGCATGTATAAGAGCCGAAATAGGAGTGGGTCCCTCCATGGCATCAGGTAACCATACGTGAAGGGGAAATTGTGCGGATTTAGCAACTGCACCGACGAATAATAAAGAGGCACACAGAGTAGCAAATAAAGAATTAACCCCATTATTATGGATCAAGTTATTAACTATTTCGAACAAATCCCGAAATTCTAAACTACCTGTTATCCAATAAAGACCCAAGATTCCTAATAATAAACCAAAATCCCCTACACGATTAGTTACAAAAGCTTTTTGACAAGCACTTGCTGCAAGAGGTCGTGTGAACCAAAAACCTATTAATAAATATGAGCACATTCCGACTAGTTCCCAAAAAATATAAATTTGTATGAAATTGGAACTAGTAACTAATCCCAACATGGAAGTATTGAAAAAACTCATATAAGCAAAAAATCTCAAATATCCTCGATCATGAGACATATAATTGTCACTATAAATAAGAACCATGATTCCAACAGTAGTAATTAGTATTGACATAATAGAAGTAAGTGGATCGACCAAGTGTCCGAACTCTAAGGAAAAATCATTATTGATGGTCCAAGACCATAGATATTGATAGATAAAACTTCCATTTATTTGCTGAATAGACAGATTGGCCGAAACCCCCATAGCTATACTTAACAGTAAAACAATAGGAAAAGCCCACATGCGACGAATATTTTTTGTTGCTGTTGGAAGAAGCAGAAGTCCAAACCCTATTGGCATAGTAACTGGAAGTGGAAGAAAAGGTATTATCCATGCATATTGATATATATATTCCATAAAAAAAAAAAAAAATTTAATTTAATTGTTAATTGTTTCTGATTCACCAATTCTTATCTCTTTCTAAAAGAACAATAATAAAAGAAATCAACAAAAAAAAATATTATGAAAAAAAAAGTATTTTTCTTCTTAATTATTCTGACTCTTTCTCAGATATAATTATTCTGACTCTTTCTCAGATATTTGGAAATATTCAAAAAGTGACAATCCGTTGGTTAAATAAATAACTAGGCAAGGGTTATTGCCTAATTATTAACTAAGCTAAAGAAAAATATTTATTAAGATACAGAATATGAAATTTTGAATCATTCTACTATGACTATCATATTCTGGTGATTTCAAATTAATCATATACTATACTATAGTATAGTAAAGTAAAGAAAAACAGTTATGCCAAAAACAGTACTTGATTCGAATGCGGATTATAGTATCCATCAATAACTAATAACTCAAAAATAAGTCAAAATAAACATTTGAATTAATGTTAGTATTAGAAAACAACTTTTTGATACTAGTTATTCTAGTTAATCTATTTTGATTGATTACCTAACTCATTGCGGAACTAATGGAATTCCAATCCAATAAGGAAAACTTATGTTTATCAGAAATCCTATGACACTCCTTATTTTGTATAGAACTAAAATCAAAAAAAAAACTAAGGTTACTTTTTTTTTGATAACGGAATCTCTTGTTTAAGAAATTAACTACTGGGTTGAATTTAAATATAAATTATAGATATAGGCATGGCACTCTGAATTTAATCAACTACAATTAATAATTAATAGAAAAAATGCTTCTATTTTTTTTTCTCCCTGCCTATATACTATATGTGATATATGCTGCACACATATATATTTATATTATATTTGTATGTTATGAAAAAACTCTTATCCACGGAATAAGTATAGATAATAACTAAAAAGAACGATCTATTTTGAACAATACATGTCTTTCACATACAACGATAAAAATTAGTAACCTTTTTTTTTTGAATGGCAGTCCCCAAAAAACGTACTTCTATGTCAAAAAAACGTATTCGTAGAAATATTTGGAAGAAAAAGGGATATTTAGCTGGAGTAAAAGCTTTTTCTTTAGCTAAATCGATTTATACGGGGCATTCAAAAAGTTTTTTTGTGCGACAAACAAGCAAGTAATAAAGCCTTGTAATAATCTCAATCGACACGGCTCAAAGAATTTTCAATTCTTTAAGATAAATGTGATTCACATTAACTAATATTGTATTGAACCCCTCACTATTAGTTAGTTCTAACTGCTAGTATGTAGAATAAGAATTCTTCTGTCTACTGGTTTCTAAGTTTTCTTTTTGTATTATTTTTTTTTTTCCTTATCAATTTGACTTTTCGCAATAGAATAAGATTTTTCTATTGCGAAAAGTCAAATTGCGATAGAGATTGAAACTCTTTTTTTTTGTCCAGCCACCAAAAAACTAATTGGTTTGTTATTTGGTAAATGTTACCATAAATTAGCAATTATGTACACAACGAGAAATATGAATACTTAATTATACTAACAAAATCGTTAAAAAAATTCCTCGATTTAGTACATATGCAATCCCAGGGGTTTTATTTTGTTCATTTTTTAAAAAAATCTTTTTCGTTTTGAATCCGTGAAATCAAATAAATGCAAAATAAATCGCCAAAAAAGATAGAAAAAAGACAATTCTTAGTTCTATACCTCAACTTAGAATAGAACAAAACTATTGAGTTCCACCCATTTCGGTAGAACTTACTAGGAAAGTTGGTCGTTAAGAACCCTACCGCGATACTAACTAAGTATTATTCTAAGGATTATTGAAGATTTAAATATGAATTTAAATGGGTTTTTATTCATCGGTTCCTATTTTTCCTATTCTATATAGAATCCTTAAATCTCGACGATTCAGCACGAATTGACTATTATTATTTCAAGTAAGCCGCCGTGGTGAAATCGGTAGACACGCTGCTCTTAGGAAGCAGTGCTAGAGCATCTCGGTTCGAGTCCGAGTGGCGGCATCCTCTAAAAAAAGGGATAGAATAAATCCTATAATGTATTCAATTCCCGATTTCAATTCTGTAATGGGACCCCATTTTATGATATTAGCGACTTTAGAACATATATTAACTCATATCTCTTTTTCGAGCATTTCCATTGTGATTACGATTCATTTGATGACTTTATTAGTCCACGAAATTATAGGATTACGCGATTCCTCGGAAAAGGGGATAATGGCCACCTTTTTCTCTATAACGGGATTATTAGCTACTCGTTGGATTTATTCGGGGCATTTCCCATTAAGTAATTTATACGAGTCATTAATTTTCCTTTCATGGAGTTTCTCCATTATTCATATGATTCCTAAAATACGGAATCAAAAAAATGATTTAAGCGCAATAATTGCACCAAGTGCAATTTTTACCCAAGGTTTCGCCACGTCGGGTCTTTCAACCGAAATGCATCAATCTGCAATATTAGTACCTGCTCTACAATCTCGGTGGTTAATGATGCACGTAAGTATGATGTTATTGAGCTATGCAGCTCTTTTATGTGGATCGTTATTATCAGTCGCTCTTCTAGTTATTACATTTCGCAAAAACATCGATATTTTTTGTAAAAGCAAGAATTTCTTAATTAAGACATTTTTCTTTGGCGAGCTCCAATATTTGAATGAAAAAAGAAGTGTTTTAAAAAACACTTCTTTTTTTTCATTCCGAAATTATTACAAATATCAATTAACTCAACGTTTGGATTATTGGAGTTATCGTGTCATTAGTTTAGGGTTTACTTTTTTAACCATAGGCATTCTTTCCGGAGCAGTATGGGCTAATGAGGCATGGGGATCTTATTGGAATTGGGACCCAAAAGAAACTTGGGCATTTATTACTTGGACCATATTCGCGATTTATTTACATACTAGAACAAATCAAAGTTTGCAAGGTACAAATTCGGCGCTTGTGGCTTCTATAGGATTTATTATAATTTGGATATGCTATTTTGGGATCAATCTATTAGGAATAGGGCTACATAGTTATGGTTCATTCACATTAACATCTAATTGAAATTGAATAAGAATACACAATAACATTGTCCTATATATAACGAGGGTTTGTTCGAGTTTTTGAGAACCGAATGAGAGTCATGTCATTCGGTTCTCAAAAACTCGAGATGCATCTCATTACAATTCTAATTCGCTTTTTTTGCATTGTCCTGCGAACTATTTTTAAATTGAAATCACAGAATTATAAGGACTTTCTGTCTCATTAGTGAAAACTATCTATGAAAGTAATTAGATAGGATATCTTGTACCTTGTCAACTGATAGGGAGAGAACGAAATCCGGATAAATACCAATCCCTATTACGGGTAGAAAGATACAGATCGAAACAAATAGTTCTCGTGGTCCAGAATCTACAAAATTCGACCTTTGAACATGAAATAGCTTGTATCCATAGAACATCTGACGTGACATAGATAATAAATAAATAGGAGTTAATATCATTCCAATTGCCATTACAAAAGTAATTAGCATTTTTGTCATTAAAAAATATTTTGGGCTGGTAATTATTCCAAACAATACTAATGATTCTGCAACAAAACCGCTCATTCCTGGCAATGCAAGAGAAGCCATTGAGAAGCTACTGAACATGGTAAATATTTTTGGCATTGGGATAGATATCCCCCCCATTTCGTCGAGATAAACAAGACGTATTCTATCACAACTCGTTCCCGACAAGAAAAAAAGCGAAGCCCCAATAAATCCATGAGAGAGTATTTGTAAAATGGCCCCATTGAGCCCCATGGCAGTTATAGAACCAATTCCTATAATTATGAAACCCATGTGAGATACGGAGGAATAAGCTATTCTCTTTTTTAAATTGCGTTGACCGAAGGAGGTTGAAGCTGCATAGATTATTTGCATCGTTCCCACTATCACCAACCAGGGAGAAAATATAGAATAAGCATGGGGTAATAATTCCATATTGATTCGAATCAACCCATATGCTCCCATTTTTAATAAGATTCCGGCTAGAAGCATACATGTACTGTAATGTGCTTCCCCATGGGTATCTGGTAACCATGTATGTAGGGGTATAATCGGCGATTTGACAGCATAAGCAAAAAGGAAGACAAAATATAATATTAGTTCCAATGCCACAGGATATGATTGATTAGCTAATCTTTCAAAATCTAATGTAGGCTCATTGGAACCATATAAACCCATACCTAGAACTCCCATCAAGAGAAAAACAGAACCCCCTGCAGTGTACAAAATAAACTTTGTAGCCGAGTACAGACGTTTCTTTCCTCCCCACATGGATAAAAGTAAGTAAACGGGAATTAATTCGAACTCCCACATGATGAAAAAAAGTAAAAGGTCTCGAGAAGAGAATAATCCTATTTGACCGCTGTACATTGCTAGCATCAGGAAATAGAACAATCGCGAATTTCGAGTAATTGGCCAAGCCGCTAAAGTAGCTAAAGTAGTGATAAATCCTGTCAGTAAAACGGGTCCTATAGAAAGTCCATCGATTCCTAGTCTCCAGTGAAAATCAAAAATATTTATCCATTGATAATCCTCCCCCAATTGTATTAATGGATCGTCCAATTGGAAATGATAACAGAACACATAGGTCGTTAAAAGGAGTTCTAATATACAGATACAAATAGTATACCACCGAAACACCTTATTTCCTCTACGAGGAAGAAAGAAAATTGAAGAACCCGCGAATATCGGCAAAACAACAATTATGGTTAACCAAGGAAAATAACTCGTGATAAAGACAAGATACGCTTTGACCAGAAAAACCCGTGCTCGGAATAATATATTTTATCGAGTACGGGTTTTTCTCGGTAAAGAGGAATCAAATGATTCAAGTGGAGTTTTTTGTAACGTATCAATAAGATAGACCCATGCTGCGAGTTGTTTCATGCCATAAATAAACACGGACACTCAAAAAATCTGTTGGGCAAGCGGATTCACATCTCTTACAACCTACACAGTCCTCAGTTCTTGGGGCGGAAGCAATTTGCTTAGCTTTACACCCGTCCCAAGGTATCATTTCCAAAACATCCGTTGGGCAAGCTCGTACACATTGAGTACAACCTATACATGTATCATAAATTTTTACTGAATGTGACATTGGATCTTTAAATTCGAGTTTTGAACAAAAAAAATTTGCGATCTGGTTGGTAAAACCGGTCGTAAATAAATCATATATTTATATTGTAAACACCAGACGAATCAATGGTTTATCAAATTTTTTAAGAATAAATCTATTTCTAAATCTGTTCATGAGAAAGGACCAAGAGACTTTGATTTCTTTTTCAACAACCAGGGTCATGCGGGTCGCACATGTGAATTAAAAATATTAAAATATTAATAATAATTAATATATTAATTTAATAAATTTAATATAAGAATATATATATATATATGATATGTATATACGATATGCGTTTATTTATATGATAATTACGGCTAATTATTCAACAAATTCGATTGATTGATACGAGTTGATTTTCTGTTACGATGGATCGACGAAACAATAGATAGCCCAATAGCTGCTTCCGCGGCTGCAATCGCTATAACAAAGATTGAGAAAATGTCTCCTTTTAATTGGCGATTATCAAATAAATCAGAAAATGTTACAAGATTGATATTAACCGAATTTAGTATAAGCTCAAGACACATAAGCGCTCTAACCATGTTTCGACTTGTGATCAATCCATAGATACCGATCGAAAATAAATAGACACTCAAAAAAAGTACATGCTCGAACATCATTGACTAACCCCTCATTAATTTCGATTCATTTTAATATGAACAACAATTCAAAGGATTCGATTGCCTAGAATAGAACAATTGCAGAACAAAAGAACGTATTGGAAATAGATTTAATTAAAAACCTTTCCATTTTTTTTTATTTAGAATTCAAATTCTAAGAATTTTTTTAATTCTAAGTATTTATTATTGACGGGCCATAGTAATTGCACCTATCAAGGAAACTAAAAGAATTATAGAAATGAGTTCAAACGGAAGATAAAAATCTGTTGCTAAATGAATCCCAATTTGTTGAACGTTACTTATTAGGTCCTGTTCTATAATCTGGTTTGATCTTGTACTCCAAATAATTCCGTACCATGACATATCTGGGATAGTAGTAATTAGCGAAAAAAGAATACTTGTACAAACCAGTGAAGTGACCCCATCTCCAACGGTCCAAAGGTGGGAATCATTGGAATATTCTGAACCATTCATGAACATCACGGCAAATATGATTAAGACATTTATGGCCCCCACATAAATAAGGAGCTGTGCCACAGCTACAAAATAAGAGTTCACTGGAATATAGAATAAGGATATACAAACAAGAACCAATCCCAATGAAAAGGCAGAATAAATAGTATTGGTAAATAATACTACTCCTAGACTTCCTAATATAAGAACTGATCCCAGAAATACTACAAGAATATCATGTATTGGTCCAGGTAAATCCATTATGTATAAAATAAGAGATAAATATAAATAAGTCGAAATATTTCATGACTTTACTGAATGGTCCAGGAAAAAGGATTACCCTATTTTTTTTTGTATATGATACGTTCCTAATTGAATTAAATCTTAATGTAGTATGGTATGAATAAAGCTATTGTATCAATCCTACTTTTTTTTAATATCAGTTAGATTTGTATATTTCGAAATCACCAAGAAAGATATATTCTATTCCCCGTTTAAATCAGTTTAAATCAAACAGCGATTCTCAACAGTTATGAGTTATTTTCGAATTTGTAGTTATTGACTAATCAAAACAAAAGAAGCTTGGGTCCTTTATACCAAAACAAAATCTTAGTAATTTGTAATCGTTCTTGAATCAAGGGGTTTCTCCTTGTCTATTTTGATTTGAGTCGAATTCATAACTGTTTGAATTGTATAATCTCCAATTATTGACATTGGTAACCGACCCAAAGCAATTTGATTATAATTCAACTCGTGACGATCATAAGTAGAAAGTTCATATTCTTCAGTCATTGATAAACAGTTTGTTGGACAATACTCAACACAGTTACCACAAAATATACAGACCCCAAAATCAATACTATAATTAAGCAATTGTTTCTTTTTAATATCTCTTTCAAATCTCCAATCAACAACGGGTAAATCTATGGGGCATACACGAACACATACTTCACAAGCAATACATTTATCAAATTCAAAGTGAATTCGACCGCGGAAACGTTCGGATGTGATAGATTTTTCATAAGGATATTGAATAGTTACAGGTAAACGATTTATGTGGGATAAGGTAATTATGAAACTTTGACCAATGTACCTTGCAGCTCGTATTGTTTGTTGACCATAATTCATGAACCCAGTCACCATAGGGAGCATATTGTAGATATCCATGAAAAAAAAATTGCTGTTTCTTTCTCTTGTTTGAAAGGGTTATGAATCTAGAATAGCGTTAATATGGTTATCGTATTCTTTTATTTATAATGAAACAAGTTGAGAAGAGGTTGTCAATAATAGATTACCCAGAGAAATAGGTAAAAGAAATTTCCATCCAAGATTTAATAGCTGGTCCATTCTCACCCTAGGTAAAGTCCATCTTGTTGTGATAGAAATGAACAGAAACAAATAAGCTTTAGCTAATGTAATAAATATATCAATTGTCATTCCAAAAACCCCATCCATTTGATTTTTTCCGAAAAGTTCGATATATGGAATAGAAAAATCCCACCCACCTAAATAAAGAACTGTTACAAATAATGAAGAAACTAATAGATTTAGGTAAGAAGCAATATAAAATAAACCGTATTTGATGCCTGAATATTCGGTTTGATAACCCGCTACTAATTCCTCCTCCGCTTCTGGTAAATCAAAAGGTAATCTCTCACATTCCGCTAGAGAAGAAATTTGAAAAACTAGAAACCCTATAGGTTGCCGCCACAGATTCCACCCCCAAAACCCATATTTTGATTGTGCTTCAACTATATCAACTGTACTTGAACTGTTAGATAATCATAGTTGACAATAACATCACTGTTCCCATCGCTATTCCAAAACCGTACATGAAACCTTAGCTTCATACGGCTCCTCTATGGCCACAAATAAATGTAGGGACTGTTTCGATATTATCGTCATTTTGGAGAGTAGATTGAATAAAGATATGAGAGTCCTAAATTAGACCAACGGAATTCCGTCTGCTAGAATAAAAAAAAGCACTTCTGAATTGATCTCATCCCTTATAATTTTAATTTCGCTTTGTTCAGTAATAACTTAATCCTTCAATAAAATACTCGTTATATATATCAATAGATATAAAAATGATTCATGAATCATGATATGATAGAATTCCATAATATATATGAATAGAAATAAAGAAGAAATAAAGATCTTTTTTTTTCTATTTTATCTATTATTTATTGCATTCTATTTTTTTTTGTTCCTGTTCTTCGTTCTCCGAAAGAGCGTACTCCAATAAATAAATAAATAAAGGATTAATTCGTTCTTGATAGTTATTTCTTTAATCAGTCAATAGGAGCATACTCTAGATCGGAATCGTGGGGAAGTACTGCTTGATCATTTCTACCAACGTAAAGCCCTTATTTTGATTCGTTTTATGCGGAAATTCCGATACCTTACATTATCCCCATTACTAATCCTTTGTGTACCTTTGTGTTCCTAACCGTCCACTGATTTTTGATTGATCCCGGTATGGTAATACATACAAGACAATAGTATAAACTCCATACAGTTGATCTTTTACACCCGCTTCAAGATATGATGACTTAATCAAAGAATCTCAATCTTGGGGCAAACAGTTTACACTGCTTATGTTTACTTTCACTTTATTCTTGTACATAGGGAATGAGATTTTTTATCTTCTTACTGCGAATTTATAAGCTGTTTTGGTTCACTCATATAACTATCTGGGTTAACTCATCAACCCGAATGATGAATAAAAAAATGAGGATATCTATTCAATGCATTCAACCTCTTTCCTTTATTTCTAGGAAAGAGGTAAAGGTTCATGTTCTAACGAATCACACGTAGAGATATTGATAACACACATAAAGTTAAAGGTATTTCATAACTAATAGATTGAGCAGCAGCTCGTAGACCACCTGAAAAGGAATATTTATTATTCGATCCATATCCTGACATAAGAAGACCGATAGGAGCAATACTTGAAACGGCAATCCATAAAGAAACACCTATACTGAGATCCGCTAAAACAAGGCGATACCCAAAAGGAATTACTAAATAACTTAGTAGAATTGATATGACCGCTATAGACGGTCCGACACTAAACAAACGAATATCTCCTCTAGATGGGAGAAGGTCCTCTTTAAAAAGTAGTTTAGTACCATCTGCTAGAGCTTGAAGAATTCCCAGTGGTCCGGCATATTCAGGCCCAATACGTTGTTGTATCGCCGCGGATATTTCTCTTTCTAACCACACAATTACCAGTACCCCTATTATGATTCCTAATATAAGGATCAAAATGGGGACAAACAGCCATATGAGTTCACAGACCTGTTTTAAGGATTCTGATCTAGAAAAAGAATTGATAGCCTGTACCTCTGTCGTATCAATTATCATTTCAACGATCAACTTCTCCCATAATGATATCTATACTACCTAGTATCGTCATGATATCGGCCAATTTCATTCTTTTAACTAGCTGAGGAAGAATTTGCAAATTGATGAAACCGGGTGGACGAATTTTCAATCTCCAGGGGAAAACACTATTATCTCCTATCAGATAAACTCCTAATTCTCCTTTTGGGGCTTCTACTCTCGCATAAAGTTCTTGTTTGGCCAATTCAAAATTGGGTGAAGGTTTTTTACTAATGAATCGATATTCAAAATTATTCCATTCAGAATTCTTTGCTCTATCAAACTGTCGGACTTCTAAATTCTCATAAGGTCCCCCGGGAATCCCTTCTAAAGCCTGTTGAATAATTTTTATGGATTCTGTCATTTCACCTATTCGGACTAAATAACGAGCTAAAGAATCTCCTTCTTTTTGCCATTGGACTTCCCAATCGAATTCATTATAACACTCATAACGATCCACTTTACGAAGATCCCATTGGATTCCAGAAGCTCGTAACATTGGTCCTGATAAGCCCCAATTTGTTGCTTCCTCTCCAACAATAATGCCCACACCTTCAACTCGTTCCAAAAAAATAGGATTCTGCGTAATAAGTTTTTGATATTCAGCAACTCCTGTTAAAAAATAATCACAGAAATCCAAACATTTATCTATCCAGCCATAAGGTAGATCAGCAGCTACTCCTCCAATCCGGAAATAATTATGCATCATTCGCATACCTGTGGCGGCCTCGAATAGATCATATAACAATTCCCTTTCTCTGAAAATATAGAAAAAGGGAGTCTGCGCGCCGATATCTGCCATAAAAGGGCCAAGCCATAACAAATGAGAAGCTATACGACTCAGTTCCAGCATAATTACTCTGATATAGCTGGCTCTTTGCGGTACTTGAACATTTCCCAACTGTTCAGGTGCATTTACTGTTATTGCTTCTGTGAACATAGTAGCTAAATAATCCCAACGTGTTACATAAGGCAGATATTGTATAATTGTTCGGTTTTCCGCTATTTTTTCCATCCCTCTGTGTAAATAGCCCAATATGGGTTCACAGTCAATAACATCTTCACCATCGAGAATAACAATCAGTCTAAGAACGCCGTGCATTGATGGGTGGTGAGGACCCATATTGACTATCATGAGATCTTTTCTTGTAGCCGGTACAGTCATATCTTTTCTTCCCTGATTCATTATTTCATGAATTTATCAAAACGAGGTTCATCAAAATGACAAATTTAATAACTAATAAAAAAAAAATTCAAACGAATCTTTAACGCGTTTTTGACTCCCGAATATCCAACCGACCCATTAATTTCTTATAACGTACTCTATTTTTCTTTGACAAATAAGCTAGCAGTCGTTGACGTTTTCCCAGAATTTTTCGTAGACCTCTTTGTGATAAAAAATCTTTTTTGTGTAATTTCAAATGTGAAGTAAGTCTTCGTATCTTATTGGTGAAACCAAATACTTGAAATTCAACAGAACCCTTGTTTTCTTCTTTTTCTTCTCGCGTAAGAACAGAGATGAATGAATTTTTGACCATAAAAAATTTCTTCTATCTTGTTTTTTCTTTGCCATGTATTTTACCGATCGGGAAAAATAATAAGAATTCTTATTTATTATGCCAGTCCTTTTAATCTGATACACACAAAAATTTTTATTTATTCTTTTTTTATCCAAATCCAATTTCAAATTAGATTTGGATAGGAAGGGATGATACGATACATTTCTGCATTCGCGAAATAAGAAGATTTTGGGAATTTATTCCTGGATCCAATTGATTGATCCACCATTAACTCAGTATCATCTACCAGAATGTAACACAACGTATGCGTACATATTTCGGCTTTCATCTAACGAATATATCACGCCATATATAGGAAATATAGCATTAACCCATTCTGAATCGTGGATACATATGTATCCTTGACATACTGAAACGGCTGCCGTTATTGGTATCAAACCAATAACGATTCATACAAGCTAAATCTTCTAATCGGTAATTGGGCCAAAGAAACAATTTGAATTTCATGAATTTATTTGCATCCATATTAAGATTATTGTCCTCATTCAAAAATTGTCCAAAATTTCTTATGTTGTTTTCGTTGCAAAATACTAGATTTCTATCCACAACATTCCAATTCGGGGAATTGAAACAAATTCGAATTCTCAATTCCCTACGACGTCTAAGAGATAGAATATTTTCAGGAACAGGGAAATCATAACGATTTTTGTCTTCATTCACAAGCATATTCCTATGCTGTACAATGGATCTTTCAAAACTCTTCTTATCAACATATCTTTTTTTTATGCATTTTCCATCAGTTTGGTGCTTACTCTTATCGACCAATGAAATACCTATAGTTTGAAATAGAATAAATTCTCCATTTCTTTTTACAGATAGACGAACGGGTTCGATAATCAATATTCCCTTTTTTATCAATTCTGTAAGAGATAAATCCTTTTGAATCAGCATTACATCCAAACGCATCTCTCCTCTTTGAATCGAGGATATAGCAATTTCCCTTGGATTTATCAATCTAAGTAGGAAACAATATACCTTGATATTATTGATCATTCTTTGATTCAAGGGATCATCCCATCTTAATTGAAAAAGTAAATATTTTTTCAGAAATAAATCTAGTTTTGCTTCCTTGTTGCTCTTGGGTTGTTTTTTCTTTCTACGTTTTTTAATCTCGGATCTTGTGTAATCCTCTTCAACATCTTTTTTTTTGTTTTTTTGTAGATCTGCCCCAAGATTTCCTTGGCCCTGTTGTTCGTTTTTTTCTTGTTTGGAATTTTCTAATTGAAGATATTCTTTTTGATTCGATGATATATGAAGATTCTTTTTTTGATTTACGTTGATGTTTTTATATTGATTAATATTTCCATATAAATTTAAATTCAAAAGAAGTAATTTGGTTGGTATGATCCGTGGGTTAATCTTATATGCATCAAAAAGTAACACAAATTCTGAGAAAAACCAAGGTTCTAGATTTGATATGTTACGGTATATCCTTTCTTGATTCATTCCCATCCAATCAAAAAAGTTTTTTTTTCTATTGCGTAGGTTGATTTTTTGATGAATCATAAGAGAAAAAATCTCTTTTTTTTCCATTTTTTTTAAATAATTCATTTTTATTTCAATCTTAGTATTTTTATTAATCTTGGTGTCAATATGCGCATTGGTCCAGGTTTCAATATCGATATTCTTTCTAAGACTAAGACAAAAATGAAGAATTCGACAATCAAAATATTTTCTATCCGAAATTTTATCCGTATCAATAATATATCCTTCTTCGAAATAATCACTAATAGCTGTACTTAACAATACATAAAATGATTTTGGTTTCCGTATATTGAAATTATATGGAATTTTTTGGTCTCTGTTTACTTGTAATGTTGATCCATAAATGTGGGAGTCCCCCCTATTCCCATAATTCATATATTCATGTGATAAAAGATCATATCCGTATTGTTTTTTTAATTTTTCTTTTTGACTCGTCAACGAATCCACTGCATAATAACTTTGTTTTACATAATGAATTAATTGGTCTTTTTCTTTTTTATATTTATCTGAATCCAATTTAATTGAGTCTTTTTTTTGAATCATACGGCGTTGATTGACTCTATTTCGCCATTTTTGCGTTACTAATTGAGACCATTTGGTCTGAGATAAATTGTATTGATAATGGCCCTTTAACCAGTTTTTCCATTCATTCATTCCAGACTTATGAATTTTCTTATGCCTTGGTTTAAAGTCAAATATTCCTCGCGTAATACAATAATCCTTTATTTTATCCCTAAGAAAGGGATAGGTCCCGTGATATTGAAGTACGGATTTCAAGTGATACTTGTTAAATAATTGAGTTTGTGATAATTTTAAAAATACATATGCTTGGGACAGGAGAGATAAGTCAAAATAAACATTTGAATTAGTATTAGAAAACAACTTTTTGATAGTTGAAATAAAGTGAATTGTATTTTGATTTGTTTCTTCTTGATTTGTTTCCTCGTTGTAAATGGATTTATTGAGAATTTTTTTTGTTGATTCAAAGAAAAGTTGTGCATTGATTCTGGGAGTCTTAATGGTACAGAGCAAGATATCTATGTATATTTTTTCAATGAAAAATTTCATAAAATAATGTGATTTGCGTATTAATCGGATATTTATTCTTTTGAATATTTGCCAAATATGTTTTTGTGATTCCGATCTTTTATCATCACAAGTTAGAACTATTTTTTTCTTGTCTTTTATGATTTGTTCTATTTGATTCCTGATTGTGATTGTTCTATCAGCAAGATCTTTTGTTTTTTTTTCTATGAGTAAATAATTTGTCCAATTCATAGGTGGAATGGTTGATTCGTGGGTAATCTTATTATTTATTTTAGAATCTTTTCCATTTTCATTTTGGTCATATACTTTAGCCCTTCTCAATTCAAATAAAAGGATTGGGTTTTTTTTTTCAAGTTCTTTCATTATTCGTTTTATAACTAGAACTAGTTTAATGACCCACTTTGTTTTTTCTTTTGAAACTTTTGGAAACCATTTATTTTTTTCTTTTAAAACTATTAGAAATATCTTTTTAACTTTTTTAATTTTTTTTTCGATTTCTTTATAAATGGGTTCAAAAAAAGAAGGTCCTTTTCGGGGAGAACCAAAAGGGAATTCTGCTTCCATTCCCCAGACTGTTAAAAAACAAAAATTGTCTTTTTTTCCTTTTTTTTTCATTGGATCTCTATCATGAGATCGTACCTTAGATCTTCGACAGGGTTTCAGACAGAAAGGAAATAGAATCTTTATTTGAATACCGTCTGTTAACCAATTTTGGGGAAATTCCGTTTCTGATAATTGAACACCATTATAAGTGCATTTAACATGCATTTCCCTATTCCATTCCTTAAAATCCTCGTGCCACTCGGGGAATTGGAATAGTAGCATACGGCCAATATTTTTGGCTATTATCAATGAAGGCAATACAATGTATTTTCTAAGAAAAGATTGGGTTACTAACATTGAACCTCTTATTGCTTGAGCAAATATAATGGTATCCCAAGTTTCGGATATTGCTATCCGTTCATTTTCCTCTTTTTTCTCCTCGTTTTTTTTCTCCTTTTCTTTTGTTTCTTTCTCCTCCCAATCGCAAATTTTAACTTCTTGTTTTCTCCCCGCCCAATTCCTAAAAATAAGATTCATCATATCAGAGATATCAAAAGAAGAAAAAAAAAATGTTTTATCTATTCGATCCAAAAAAAGTGGAGAATGCACATTTGCTTGAAACATTTCCAAAATAACTGTTTTACGTCTTTGAGCACGCATGGATCCTTTGATTATATCTCGACGAAAATCCGATTGTTGCGAGTAACGTATCAAAGCCACCTCTTCCCCTCGATCACTATTACTAGTCGTATTAGTACTAGTACTAGTAATAGAATCGGTATTCTGATCGGTATCAGTAAAAATTACTACACGTTTGGCTTTTCTTGAACGAATCTCATGATCTTCCGCCGTTTCTTCCTCATTTTCCTCCTCCCGTTCTTCTAGATCATCGGTCAGTTTGTATGACCATCGAGGAACCTTTTTACCTATTTCTTCTATTGCAATGGATTTTTGTATAACTGTTGTTTGATCCTTTGGATCAGTTGTGATTACATCGAATACAAATTGCAAATATTTTGATTGATTTTCTGATCCTTGTTCTTCCAATAAAGAAAATTTTTTCAAATGAAAACTAAAACCTGGTGCAGGATGAAAAGATAATTCACCAATGGAAATTAAGGAATTACCAATATAAGTCAATAACGATTCCCTATCAAAGAGGTTCTTTTTTTGATGTTCAAATTCTCGGGAATCATTATAAAGTAGTCCATGAATCTTATTTATCCAAAGCATTTCTATGGAATCTTCCGTAGAAGTGATTAAATCACTCATGATTATTGTACGTGAATAGCATTTTTTTATTGTTCCGCGATATGGTCCGTTCAAAAAAGGATCATACATTTTGGGCAAAAAGTCTTGCTCATCCTCATCATTGCATAATCTGATTCTTTTTTCGAGTATATCTCGAACAAGAGGTCCCTTTTCTTTTTTTAAAACTTTTATTCGACTTATCAATTCATTGCTCAAGTTGTATTTTTTTTGTTCATTGGTATAAACCAAAAAATTATACGGGTCTTCGTGGGAT